TCATCTCGTACAGCTCAAGCGGAAACACCCACAAACTGTTTGGAGCGGATAGAAATTTTTCCATTTCTTATCTTAGTCCTAGATTCTATCTTCTCGGAAGATACGAAGGACCAAAAACCCCGAAGCGCTTCTTTGTTCTGGTGATAATGCCAAAATATCAAGCTGGCTCATTTGTATTTATGTTGATCGTTACAGGCCTCTTGAATCTTCTTTTTCCCTATTTTCTTTCTTTTTATTTGTAGTGTAGATTGTCTTTTTTTATTTTTGATAGGAATTATCTTGTTGAGACCCTAGAGAATAGATTGAAACCTCAGATTCATACTAGAACCACGATGAGTCAATAAAGCCCCAAGCTAAGCTCAAAGGTTCCTTGAGTAAGAACCATTTAATCATCACTTAGAATCGATGTAATGACTAAAAATCCAGAGAAAATTGGTGCTTTGGTTACAATAACCATAAGCATTTGAAGAAAGAAAAACCTTTGATCTCTGAGTCTAACTATAACTATAATTGCATTTTTTTTTAGTGCGGTCGCGCGGTCTGAATAGTGAAGTATGAATCATAGTGCTAATGTTTCTTGATCTATTCCAGGGATTCCGTGCTCCAGATATTCTAATGAATATCAGACGAGGTGGAACCATCTCTCTCGAGATGACAGACCATTCTCTGTACTATAGGATCAATTTTCACAAGTCACACACTCATATTCCGGAAATACCGAAACAAAGGAATTCCACGGTCGAACTGCCCTACCAGAATATATATATAAATAATATAATATTCATAACCAAATTCATAATAAAATGGAATATTAATAGAGAATATTCTGAAAAAAGAACTTTTTAATAAGCTCTTAATATAATAGACTTTCCTACGCTTTCAACTCAAAGAAAAAAATGAGCTTCCCTAAGGGAAACTGCATCAGCTCTCTAACAAGCCTTCTGAAAGCACCTCAACTGACTGACTGCTTTTATAGGAGGAACCCTCACTTATAGTGGTACTAAATCCTACTTCCCCACCAGGTCTTTACCGACCTACGATTCAAAGGGATTCGTCCTCTGAGTATGAGGCACACCAAATAGAGGATTCTTCTATGGAGGAAAAATCCAACACAGAAGATTCCTCTTTGCAAGAGGGGCAGTCACTAAATTCCCTTCGCCAGGAGGTGCGGAGGCTTCGTTTGGATCTCGATACGAGTCGGGAGACGGCGTTGTCTCACCTCGAAGCTATCCGATAAGAAAACAAGCAAAGAGAGCTTCGCGCGTTGAACCGCCTTCTAGTATTCTAGTATTCTCTGTAGCACAAAGTGTCCCTCTATATATTTCTAAAATGTATACAGAATAGATGAGGGTTGTTTCCTTGATTATTGTGTAGGATTACAGATTTGAGACTTGAGGCCCCTAAAAAAAAGGGGCCTGAGTTATTTTGGCTTGAAAAGGTAAGACTTCTTGATTCTTATGCTATGGATCTAATTCATTGAAATTCCGTCCAGTAAAACAGAAGAATTATAAATCTCCAAGAGAATAGATAGAAAGACTGCAAATAAAGCCATTGCAACACCCATCAAAGGAGTGGTTCCCCATCCAGGAGCCACTTTCCCATATTCCGAATTCAACGGTTTCAATAAAGCCCCTACTGTTGTTCGTCTTGGACCAGATCTAGAAATACCCTCAACGGTTTGTGTCACCATAAATACTTTTTTGTTGAGATCTGTTGACTTTGTATACCCTTCCGTTGTAAATCAATATCATAGATCCATTGTAGTCTTGAAATTCTCTAATAATGGAAACAGCAACCCTAGTTACCATCTTTCTTTCTGGCTCACTTGTAAGTTTTACCGGGTACGCCTTATATACCGCCTTTGGGCAACCCTCTCAACAACTAAGAGACCCATTCGAGGAACACGGAGACTAGTTGAAGTAATGAGACTCCCCTAATTGAGGAGTCTCATTATCTCAATTGAGCTAACGCACAATCATTTCACCTTTTTATTTTTAATTGGAACTCTCGGTGGTTCCCGAAAAAAGATAGCGAAAAAAACAATCCCTAGAGTAGAGACTAAGAGGAATGTATAAACCAATGCTTCCATAGATTCGATCGTGGTTTACAATTATAGCTTCCACATCTGTTCATTTGGGGGGATCATTTCCCAGATAAAGAAAGGGAAAGAGTCAAAGGTGATCCAAAAATCATGGTTTCTCTGCTACCCTGTATTAACTCCAAAAAATCAAATAAAGGAGAAAAAACCAAAGCAATGTTGTATCAGACTACCTGTCTCCTTGTAGTTGGATCTCCAAGTTTTTGGAATGCTCCAAATTCCACTTGAGCATCCAAATCTGGGTCAATGCCGGCAAAAACATCTCTGAACAAAGTTCTCGCACCGTGCCAAATGTGCCCGAAAAAGAAAAGCAAAGCAAATGAAGCATGGCCAAAAGTAAACCAACCCCTGGGGCTACTACGAAAAACACCATCCGATTTCAAAGTAGCACGATCTAATTCAAAAATTTCACCCAATTGAGCGCGTCTAGCGTATTTTTTCACAGTAGCAGGATCGCTATAACTGACTCCATTGAGTTCACCACCAAAGAACTCAACAGTTACGCCGACTTGTTCAACACTATACTTCGACTCTGCCCTTCGAAAAGGAACGTCGGCTCTCACAATTCCGTCTCCGTCTACCAAAACGACTGGAAATGTTTCAAAAAAGGTAGGCATACGGCGTACAAAAAGCTCGCGGCCTTCTTTCTCTCTAAAGATAGGATGTCCTAACCATCCAACCGCTATTCCATCCCCATTGTCCATTGAGCCCGCTCTGAATAATCCCCCTTTAGCTGGATTATTTCCGATGTAATCATAAAAAGCTAATTTTTCTGGAATTTTAGACCAAGCTTCTGAGAAACTCTGATTTTCGGCTAGGTTGGCGCCAACTCTTCGATATATTTCTTGCTGGAAGTATCCTTGATCCCATTGATACCGGGTGGGACCAAATAATTCGATCGGGGTCGTTGCGGAACCATACCACATAGTTCCAGCAACAACAAAAGCTGCAAAAAAGACAGCAGCGATACTACTGGAAAGTACAGTTTCAATATTACCCATACGTAATCCTTTGTATAAACGTTGGGGCGGACGGACACTTAGATGGAATAAGCCCGCCAATATACCCAATGTCCCTGCTGCAATATGATGAGAGGCTATTCCTCCTGGAATAAAAGGATCAAAACCGTCGACACCCCACGCAGGATTTATAGATTGGACTTTTCCCGTGAGTCCATACGGATCGGACACCCATATTCCAGGACCATACAAACCTGTTACATGAAATGCGCCAAACCCAAAGCAAGCTAGTCCTGAGAGAAATAAATGAATTCCAAAAATCTTGGGCAAATCCAAAGACGGTTTTCCTGTACGCTCATCACAGAATATTTCTAGATCCCAATACACCCAATGCCAAATAGCTGCCAAGAAGCACAAGCCAGAAAATACAATATGTGCCCCGGCCACACCTTCGTAACTCCAAATACCCGGATTCGTTATAGTGCCTCCTGCGATACTCCAACCCCCCCACGAATTGGTTATTCCTAAACGAGTCATGAATGGGATAACGAACATACCCTGTCTCCACATCGGATCAAGAACGGGATCAGAGGGATCAAAAACTGCTAATTCGTATAAGGCCATCGACCCGGCCCAACCCGAAACTAGCGCAGTATGCATTATATGGACAGAAAGCAAGCGACCGGGATCATTCAATACGACAGTATGAACACGATACCAAGGCAAACCCATGGAAAGACCTCTTTCTCAAAGAAAAATAGACACTATGTAACTTTCTCGCATTGGGAGCTAGGGACTTCCCCCTTTCAATGGATTATTTCGGAGCAGGGGTCAATTCAATATTGATTCCATTCCCTTGGGAATAACCGACCCATTCTGTTTGTAGGAACAAATAGAAACAGATCTATTCTATACCCGATAAGTATCAATCCGCAATGCAGCATTGGTTTGGTTCTATTTTCTACGGGCCAATGCTTGGTTTTATTCTATGAACTTTTCAATCTATGGAAAAAAGAAAAATCCGAGGCAATAATCTGACAACAAGAAAAGGCGTTTTGATTACGCTTTCACATAAACGTGAAGAGACAAGTTATCAAACTTTTTGATAATGCCCGTTGGTATTCCAAAAGTCGCTTTTTTGATGTCTGAACCCAAAGAAGAAGACAAAGAAGAAAAAAAAGATCCGACAACATGGGTGGACCTCTAGTGTGACTTGGCATCCATAATGGGTCCTATGGGATTTCCCCATGCTCTTCCCCGATCAAGATATTCTCTCTTTCCCCCCCAACAAAAAGGTTGAGTGACTGATCAAGAATTGAAAGTTTGAACTCAAAGCCAATAATTTCAATTGGGAGATTAACATTTATATTGTCAATTCTATTTTTAATTAGAATGGAATAATTTATGGTTGGCTTATTTAGACCACTAAAATGAAGGATCTAGGCTCTGCTCATAAAATACCCAATTGGTCAAATAGGAATATGTAAAATTCCCTTTTGTATCATAACATAAAAGATTCCTATTGATACCTAAAAGATTCCTATTGATTAGAGAAAACCTCCAAATATATTGATCTTAGATCTCTATCCCAATCGAGGTCGGGTAGGTCGATCTTTACCCGGAGTAGATCCTAAACCTAAAAGAATAGAAGAAGCCCATTCAGTAACAAGAAAATGACACCATAATTGAAAATCGAATTTGGAGTTCGATGAAATAAAACAAAACCTCAATGCAAAGTAAATTCGACAAGTTTCAAGTTTCATGAATTCTTTTTTTTTTGGGGGGGGGGGAGTGCGCCAAAACTTATCTTTCTTGAAAAATAGAAGAAAAAAGTACGCTCGTTAGGAGTTTGAAAAAGCCTTCTATGAAACAATGAAAAGGGCTGGAATTTACACATTGCAATTTGTTGAATTCTATGCACTAAAACCATGCGTGTATGATTCCTAAGGAATTCTATTTTTTCCTAATCAACCGACTTCATCGAGACAGATGCATTTTTTTATCCCAAAAGCTTGACCCAGAGATCACGAATACCGTTTCGGGTCTCATGATATATCTCAGTATAGAGAAGAAGGAGGAGAATCAGCTTCTGTTTATAAACTGTAGAGGTGGATTGGTAAACTGCGGAATCACTCTCTTTGATCTGATACAATGGGTGGGACCCAAGGTCTATACACTAATCATGGGGATGGCCTATTCAATGGGCTCTTTCGTCGCGACCGCAGGAGAAATGGGTGAACGTATAGCATTGCCTCACGCTTCGGGTCGTGCCAATGCATTTTGATTTCTTATTTGAGAGAAAAAAGAAGACTATGCCTTCACTATATGGAATATGAATCAAATAATAAATAATAATAGCATGGCACTTCGAGTTTGAGAGGCGCAATTATTGTTTTTTCATACGATGAGATTCTGTATCGAGAGAGTGGTATGAAACAAAAAGCATTTCAGATTGGATCTTATCTATCAGGGATCCATTTCCGCGTCACAAACTTTTTTGTTTTCATACCCTAAGTCCCTTTCCACTATTTAGTGTATGAGAGATTTTGAAAATGAAAAAAAAAATACGATCATTTTTCCTTAGTTGATCAAATAAAAAATACACTTTGGGATTGCCGAATCGCAAACGAGAAAAATAGATAAAGCACCGGAGCCATCATAGTACTATCCTAGTATTAATTATTAATATTTTAAAATTCTCTCGAAGGGAAGGGTGGTAACTGGATCATTGAACGGTCCTAGGGTCTTAGAAATCCTATTTTTATCTTTCTTTATTCAGCAGAAGTGAAATGAAAAAAACCGAATTCCATAGTAGAGCCGTATGCAATGCGGAAACGATGCTTGTACGGTTGTTCAACTCTCTCTTTTTGTTCTTCGAACCCATCCGTTACCCTACCTCTTTACTTCGCCAAATCGTGCGAAATAGAGGAGATGTTATATCATTATCATTCAGGTATTAATACACCAACCTTGGAGTGATTATATAGATCCCGACCTAGGAGATTTGTACAGAGATGGGGATGAATTACTAGAGGCCCACAGGCGAATCGTAGCTGGTTATTGCCAAAGAACAAAACAACCCCGACATGTTATAATTAGGGACATGCATCAGGATTCCTTCATGTCACCAGAGGAGGCCAAACTTTATGGGCTTATTGATTTTATAGGAATTACGGAGTATCTAAACCACTGTCTACACAACATCGGCAATACAGGTTTCAATGCCAACGAACCTATAGAGCTAGTAAAAAAGCCAAAAGAGCTAAATCCAGAAATAGGAAGAAAGCAAAACAAACTTATAGATATAGATCCACTAAACATAAACAAATCTAGAAAGCTATAGCCAAACAAACCTATGGAGCGAAAGCCAGATAGGTTTTTTTTGGATTCAATGATAGGGAGGAGCTATCCCTGGGCGAGGCATACAAGACACTGTTGGGCCACGGGGAAGGGTTGCCCCCTCTTTTAGGGTCCTCTAACCCATCCCTTACCTTCCCCCTTGTACTTCGCTAAATCGTGCGAAGGCATCCTAAGGGATGGGTATAAATGGCACGGTTAGAACCGAACAACCCCAAAGTCAGTTCTATCTAGTTCGTTGGGACCTCGGCCCAGGGATTTTCAAGTGTTCCTCCCCCCACTTCATAGAATTGAGGGGTTGATCTAGGGAGGAACTATCACTGGGCGAAGAGTCCATGCCACCAATTGTTGATTTTGAAAGACAAAAATGGAACCAGGGGCAAATGAACTATAATCTAATTTGTGAGTTTCCCTATTTTTGCTGAGGTAAAATGGGTCAAGTCTCCAATCAAGTCTCCAATTAGAATCATATGGTTAGGATCGATCTAAACCAGCCCATTCTGTATATAATTCAGCATGCCAACTATTAAACAACTTATTAGAAACCCAAGACAGCCAATCAGAACTGTCAAAAAAGCCCGCGCTCTTCGGGGATGTCCTCAGCGTCGAGGAACATGTACTAGGGTGTATGTGCGACTCGTTCAGATCATGAACTGAACCAAAAGAAAGGAGACAATTTTTACAGTATCAAAGATCCGTACCAATGAATAGGATAAAACCAATGAATAAGATAGAGTGGAAGAACTCCAGTCACTGTCTAAAAAAAAAGACCTTTATTGTTGTGTATGAAATTTATGGTTTCCATTGGTATAAATCCGATCACCTCAAGTGAAGATGAGAAGCAATTCCCCATTGGTAGCAAATGGTTATCCATTAAGCGGGGGAAATCTTATTTCAGAAGCATAACAATACTGCTCTTACTCTTGCAAAAACGGACTCACAGGGTCAGCTACCTAACCAACCTTCATAATTAAATGCCGTTACTGTATAGGTAGATCTTATTGTGAAAAGACCTATTACTGGATAATTCATGGGTAGAGCCAAAAAGTGTGAACTATACAAGTTACTAAATAAGGAAGGGGCTCCGGTGTATAGAAAGGACCTCACCGTTTACAAAGTCACCATAGAAACGATGGAACCCACTATTTTTTATTCATTTATATTTCTTACTTAAATTAACTTTGACTAGTTTTTTGATCAATCTCATTTTTTATTTCGAGGTGGAATGCCTGGAAAAAATCGTGGTTGGGAAGGTCATCGTAGCAAAAGCCATTGGAATTTTTTTTTTATACATCGGAAGAATCCGTTTTGTTATTAATAGATAGACCGGGAGGGGGGAAAAAAAGAATGACTGAAAGAAAAGAAAGCAATTAGTTATTCATCAAAGTTTCAGTGGATTCAATGACCAGAATTAAACGAGGATATATAGCTCGGAGACGTAGAACAAAAATGCGTCTATCTGCATCAACTTTTCGAGGGGCCCATGGCAGACTTAGTCGACCTATGAATCAACAGACAACGAGAGCTTTGGGTTCTGCTCATCGGGATCGAAGCAGGAAAAAGAGAGATTTTCGCCGTTTGTGGATCACTCGTATAAATGCAGTAATTCGTGAGATCAAGGTATTCTATGGTTATAGTGTATTTATACACAATCTCTACAAGAAGCACTCGCTTCTTAATCGAAAAATACTAGCGCAAATCGCTATAGCAAATCGAAATTGTCTTTCCATGATTTCCAATTCCATAATTTCCAATGAGATCATGACTTTTGCAAGATTTTTTTGCAGCGAGGGATGAAAAAGAAGTTCCCCGGAGAATGAACTCCGGGAAGGTGGAGTATAAATGAATAGGATAAGGTAGTCAAAATGAACGAGCACGATTCACTAAAAAAAATGCAATATTTCTGCTTTTTCTTCCCCGATTCGGATTCTTTTTGGTTTCTTCCGACGTGACAATCCTTGGGTCCTCTCATTTTTCGAACAAAACATCGACCCTCCCCTAGTTGGGTGAAAGATTGGAATTTTGATTCCTTTTATTCCATTGTGTTTGATTCCTTTTAGTCCATTGTGGCTGTAGGCCTGTTTTTTTTCTGGTTCTAGGACCTTTTTTTTGATTTTTCGCCCTAGGGGTTGACTTGGGTCTTGTTCTTTCAAATGGTTTCTCTTTTTTATTAGTATAAAGAAAAGGTAACAAAGCTAAAATGCGAGCTTGTTTTATAGCAAGCGTAATTAATCGTTGTTGTTTCAAGGTCAATCGATTCACTCGTCGAGATAATATTTTTCCGTCGTCACTAATAAATCGACTAATTAAACTCAAGTTTCTATAATCAATTCGATCCCCCGATCCAATTGGGGGCAAACGCCTACGAAAAGATTGCTTGGATTTTCGAAAGGGTTTCTGGGATTTCAGCAAGGGTCGCTTAGATTTCAGAAAGGGTTTCTTGGATTTCAGAAAGGGTCGCTTGGATTTATCCATGGTATTTAGTCCTTATCTCTAAAATCCTATTTCTGAATTCGAATTTGGGATACGACCGAAATAGGATTTGATTTGTTTATATATATATTATGTAATTTGTTCTTGTTACTCGGAAAGCTGGCAGTTCTGTTCGATCTATTTCTTTATTTCCCCATGAATTGTATGCTTGTAACAATAGGGGCAGAATTTTCTCAATTCCAATCGATTAGGTGTCTTGTGTCGATTCTTTTGAGTAATATATCTGGAAATGCCCGGCGATTCCTTAGTACCACTGTTTCGCACACAACTAGTACATTCCAAAATAACTCTGACTCTGACATCTTTATCCTTGGCCATGAACCTCCTTTGCATTTTGGATTCACTCAACTCTTCCATTTTCAATGCGAAACGAAGAAAAAAAGGAAAAAAATAGAAGTGGCTAACCCGAAATCCGATTAGGAACGACTTCGTTGCAATCAATAGCGTAATATTAAGAAGTAATACAATGATTTTTAACTCTCAATTATTTTCGAATCCCAATAGAGTATTTCAGTTAAGTATCTTGTATGATTTTGGTACACTAGACCCATTATTTCTATTTTCGTACTCCCTCTATGAATTCGAGCCTAATCGCGAGTTTCGCCGAGGTTGGATCCACTTTGATTCTTTTTCTGTCCTCCTTTCTTTATCCTCAAAAAAAAGAAAACAAAGAAAGAGAGAAAGGAAGAGGGATTAGTCCCAAAGAATTTATTGTATCGCTAATCTTCTTCATCCCTTCCCATGTCAATAACTAGAATGAAAAAAGGGGAATGTCAACGCATCCGGGAAGAAACGATTGATCTCTATCAATAGACCTGCTAAAGACCCGAACCATAAAGTACTTAGCACAGGGGCCGCGGAGAGATATGTTTTTAGATCGCGCATTGAAAATTATTCTTCTTTATTGGAATACATATATGATCAGATGCATAGGTCGTTAAGGATCTCTTGTATTTTAGTTGTACGCGGAATCTCTAACAAAAACTGAAATATACCACGCCCTAATCAATGGCAATAACACTACAATTTCCCTTTCCTTAAAACGAAAAAAGGGCGTCCCACTCTTCCTGAGTATTGTGTTACTGATAAGTAT